CCCGCAGATATTTGTCTTTCTAACCACACAATTACCAGCACTCCTATTATGATTCCAAATACAGGAGTAAAAATAGGAATAAGTAACCATATGAGCCCATAAACCTCTTTTAAGGATTCCGATCTGGAAAAAGAATTGATAGCTTGTACTTTTATCGTATCAATTATCATTTCAACGATCAACTTCTCCCATAATAATATCTATACTACCTAGTATTGTCATAATATCGGCCAATTTCATTTTTTTAACTAGCTGAGGAAGAATTTGCAAATTGATAAAACCAGGTGGACGAATTTTCCATCTCCAGGGAAAAACACTCCGATCTCCTACCAGAAAAATTCCCAATTCCCCCTTGGGGGCTTCTACTCTCACATAAAGTTCTTGTTTAGACAATTCAAAAGTGGGCGAAGGTTTCTTACTAATGAATCGATAATCAAAATCATTCCATTCAGAATCCTTTGTTTTATCAAAACGCCGTACCTCTAAATTCTCATAGGGCCCTCCGGGAATTCCTTCCAGGGCTTGTTGAATAATTTTGATGGATTCCACCATTTCACCGATTCGGACTAAATAACGGGCTAGTGAATCTCCCTCTTTTTGCCATTGTACTTCCCAATCAAATTCGTCGTAAGACTCATAATGATCAATTTTACGAAGATCCCACGGAATTCCGGAAGCTCGTAGCATTGGTCCCGATAAACCCCAATTTATTGCTTCCTCTCCACTAATAATACCCACCCCTTCAACTCGTTCCAAAAAAATAGGATTACGCGTAATAAGCTTTTGATATTCAGTAACCCCTGTTAAAAAATAATCACAGAAATCCAAGCATTTATCTATCCAGCCATAAGGTAGATCAGCAGCCACCCCTCCGATACGGAAATAATTATGCATCATTCGCATACCTGTGGAAGATTCGAATAGGTCATATATCAATTCCCTCTCTCGGAAAATATAGAAGAAAGGGGTCTGCGCACCGATATCTGCCATAAAAGGGCCAAGCCATAACAAATGAGAAGCTATACGACTCAGTTCTAGCATAATTACTCTAATATAGCTCGCTCTTTTCGGTACTTGGATATTTCCCAACTGTTCTGGTCCATTTACCGTTATTGCCTCTGTAAACATAGTAGCTAAATAATCCCAACGTGTTACATAAGGAAGATATTGTATAATTGTTCGATTTTCCGCAATTTTTTCCATTCCTCTGTGTAAATAACCCAATACGGGTTCACAGTCAATAACATTTTCCCCATCTAGAGTAATGATGAGTCGAAGAACACCGTGCATTGATGGGTGTTGAGGACCCATATTGACTATCATGAGGTCTTTTCTTGTAGTCGGTACAGTCATATATTTTTTCCCCGATTCATTATTCCACGAATTGCTGAAAACCAAATGAAGTTCATTAAAAATAATAATTAATATTTATAATTCTAATTATTATTATTATAAATATTATAAATAAAATTATAAATATTATAAAAAAAAAAAAAAAAAATGAACTTAACGAGTTTTTGGCTCCCGAATATCCAATTGACTAATTAATTCTTTATAGCGTACTCTATTTTTCTTTGACAAATAAGCCAGGAGTCGTTGACGTTTTCCCAGAATTTTACGTAGACCTCTCTGAGATAAATAGTCTTTTCTGTGCAATTCCAAATGGGAAGTAAGTCTACGTATCTTATTGGTGAAACTGAATACTTGAAATTCAACAGACCCCCTATTTTCTTTTTTTTCTTCTTGCGAAATAACTGAAATGAATAAATTTTTAACCATAACAAAAAATTCTGCGTCCCTTTTTCTTTATTTACATTACAAATATAGATTTTACTAATCAGTAATAATAATGCCAGTCATTTTAATTTGTTATACACAATAATCGGGATTTATTCGTATACTTCTTTTTTTTTTTAATTCACTTAATTGATAATCAATACAATTTTTTTTTTTCAATTTTATTCAAATATAGATAAAAAATTTCTAACCTACAAAAGAGAAGAATTTTGACCTAAGATAAGAAGATTATGACGACTCATTACTTACTAGATAGAATTGCTAAGATCAAGGTCAGGTAATCAGTATCATGTACCATAATCTAATATAACAACATAATATATATTTGTTTGTGTTCATATACCATGTCAGAGATGCCGCTTGATCCATGTAATGTAAATGTATCATCAACTAATTATCAATCGTGGATACATATGTATCCTTGACATAACGAAACGACTACCATTATTGGTATCAAACCAATAGCGATTCATACAAGCAAAATCTTCGAATCGATAATTTGGCCAAAGAAATAATTTGAACTTAATAAATCGATTTGTATCTACATCAAGATGCTTATCCTCATAAAAAAATTGACCACAGCGCTTTACATTGTTCCCATTGCAAAATACTTGATTTCTATCCCCAACATTGACATTTCTTGAATTGAAACAAATGAGAATTCTCAATTCTCTACGACGTCTAGGAGATAAAAAATTATCAGGAACAATAAAATCATAAAAATGATCGTTTCTATTCCCATTTTCATGTCGTGCAATGGATTCATTAAGACCATTCTTATCAACATTTCTTTTTTCTTGGTATCTTCGATTAGTTTGGCGCTTACTCTTATGCACCCGTGAAATAGCTATGGTTTGGTACATGATAAATTGTCCGTCCCATTTTATGGATAGCCGAGCTGGTTCAATAATCAATAGTCCCCTTTTTATCAATTTTGTAAGAGTTGTAGACTTCGGAATCAGCATTACATCCAAACTTATTTCGTCCCTTTGAATAGAGGATATAGCAATTTCCTTTGGATTTCTCAATCTAAGGAGTAGGCAATATACCTTGATATTATTTAGTATTTTTTGATTAAAAGCATTATCCCATTTCAATTGAAAAAGAAAATATCTTTTCAGGAAGAAATCTAGTTCCGCTCCTATCATGGATTTATTTTTATTTTTGCTTTTTTGAATGTATGATCCCCGATAATCTTCTTTAAGATTTTTTTTTTTCGATGGATCAGATCCAATATTTTTGTTATTTTGTGCATATGATCCAAGATCTCCTTGGACTGGCTGTTGTTTTTCTTCTTGATTTTGATTCTCTAATTCAAGAGATTTTTTTTGATTATATAATCTATCTTTTTTTTTCTTTTCGTTGATATTTTTACTAATGTTTTTATTTATATTCAATTTAAAAAGAAGTAAATTGATTGGTATGATCCACGGTTGAATCTTATATGTATTATAAAGTGACACAAATTCTGGTAAAAACCAAAGTTCTAGATTTGATATCGGACAATTTAGGATTTCTTCATTCATTCCCATCCAGTCCAAAAATGTTTTTGTTTGATTGGTTGGGCAGATTTGTTTATGAATCGGGGGATCCATAAACACTTTCTTATCCATTTTTTTTTTATCCATTTTATCAATTATTTGATAATAATTAGTCCGAGTCTTAGTATTTTTATTAATGTTGGCGCTGGCCCCGATATCTCTATTTCTCCATTCCTCAATATCGATCTTTTTTCTAAGACAAAAATTAATAGTTCTCCAATCAAAATATTTTCTATCCGGATTTTTATCCCTATCAATAATAGAATCTTCTCGTAGATAGTTACCAAGATCTATATCTCTCGGCAAATAAAAAAGTTCGGGATTATAATTATTGTAATTATAGGAAATCCTTTTTGACTCGTTTACTTGGAATGGCGACCCATAAATATATGAACCTTTCTTATCTTCATAATTCAGATATTTATTTGATAAAAGATCATATTTGTAGTTTTTTAATTTATCTTTTTGGTTCGGTAATGAATTTACTGCATATGCATAATTGTTTTCTTTCTTGTAATGAATTAATCGGTCTTTTTCATATGAATAAAAATTGGTTGAGTTTTTATTTTGAACCATAAAATTTTGATTGATTCTATTCCGCCAATTTTGCGGTACTAATCTAGACCATCTAGTCTGAGATAAATTGTATTTATAGTGATCATTACCCATTAACCAGCTTTTCCATTCATTCATTTTAAAACCGCTAAGTTTATTATACCTTGATTCGAAATCAAATATTCCGTGTGCTCCAAAAAAATCTTTTTTTATTCTATCCTTAATAAAAGGAATTGTTCCGTGATATTGAAATAAAAATTTCAAGTAATGCTTGTTGATAACTTGGGCTTGTGATAATTTGTAAAATACATATGCCTGTGACAACGAAGAAAGGTCACAAAAAATCTGCGAATTTTTATTTCTAATATTAGAAATAAACTTTTTTATAGTCGAAATAAAATAAATTTTATTTTTTTTATTTTTATAAATATGAAATCCTTTTTTATTTGTTTCATCATTGGAATTATCCGTTATTTTGTTTTTTAATTGAAGTAAAATTTTTACATGTATTCTGGGAATATTAATGATACGTAAAAAAATATCTTTGTATATCCTTTCAATAAACAAATAAAAAAAATAGTGATATTTGCGCATTAGTCGAGCACTTCTTCTTTTTAATATCTGCCAAATCTTTTTTGGTGATTCTAATCTTTTATCATCACAATTTGTTTCGTTAGGACTAATGTTTATATACGTAGTTATAAATATATTTTTTTTTTCTTTTGTTATTTTTTCGATTTGATTTCTGATTGTATTTGTCTTATCAGCCAGATCTTTCATCTTTTTTTCTGTCAGTGAATAATTTGTCCAATCCGCAGATCTAATTCGAATGGACGATTCATGATTTATATGATTACTTATTAGTGATTTTTTTTTTTTTGTATTCGATTCATATACTTCCCTCAATCCAAATAATGGAATTAGACTTACTTTTTTAAGTTCTTTCATTATTCTTTTTATAAATCGAACTATTTTTCTAACCCATCTTGTTTTTTCTTTTGATACTTTTCGAAACCATTTTGCTCTTTCGTTTATAATTTTTAGGGCTAGAAAACGTTTTTTTTTCACTTTTATAAGTCTTTTTTCAAGTTGTTTCCAAATAGGTTC